TTTTTTGATTGGTACCGCAGTGGCCCTTTGGTTGGGTATTGGAGCAACATTACCTATTGATAAATCCCTAACTTTAGGTCTTTTTTAAATTTCAATTGATTCAATTGTGAAATAAAATATCCCGCATGTGTATCTAGGGAATAGTCGCTTCAAAGTGAATTCTCCCTAGATACATACATCTATTCAATTAAATTCTGAATCTGTTCCGAATATATGGATTTGGTTAAAGATTCAAAACCCAGTTTTTTTTTCTAAAAAAAAAAAAAAAATATGAAAAAAATTCAATCTATTTATTATTCTTCGGTTAATCAATTGTGAAATGTTTTTCTAGAATGCCCAATAACTGTTTTACATCTTCTATGCGAAAATCTTCAATTTTCATAAGATCCTTTTGACTCTTATTCAAAAGGTCTAATAATGTATGTATATTGGACCTTTTGAGGCAATTATAGATCCTGGGAGGCAATTCTAATTGGTCAATAAAAATATATTTCAATTCTATTTCTTTTTTGTTTTTCCTTAGTTTAGCCAATCTATCATGAAAAGTAAGAGGGGGTAAAGTGCTCTTGTGTTGATTGTACTCTAAATGTAAAGTTTCTTCTTCCGCATGTAGAAAAGGAATAAATAAATCAATCAAATTACGGGAGGCTTCATGAAGTGCTTCTTTAGGAGTTAAACTCCCATTTGTCCATATTTCGAGAAAAAGTATCTCTTGTCTTTCATTCCCATTCCCATAAGAATGAATACTATGATTCGCATTTCGAACAGGCATGAATACAGCATCTATAGGATAACTTCCGTCTTGAAAGTTATTTGGCCTTTTTATACTATATCCGCGATTCCTCTCGATTTGTAATCCAATACACAAATCAATCGGTTCCATCAGTCTAGCTATATGTTGTGTATTATCAACGATTTCCACAGAAGGCGGTGAAATGATGTCTTGAGCAGTTACATATCCAGGACCCCTGGCACAAATAAACGCGCCGCGAGTTCCATACAGATTACTTCTCAATACAATTTCTTTCAAATTCATTAAAATTTCATGTACTGATTCTTGAATACCTACTATGGTAGAATATTCATGGGGTATTTTCTCAGATTTTGCACGTGTGATACATGTTCCTTCTATTTCTCCAAGCAAAGCTCTTCGCATCGCAATGCCTATTGTGTCGGCTTGACCTTTAATAAGTGGAGACAGAATAAAGCGTCCATAACAAAGACGCTTATTGTCTACTCTTGATTCAACACACTTCCACTGCAGTGTCCGAGTAGATACTGTTACTTTCTCTCGAACCATAGTAATATTACTTGATCAGATCATTGAATCATTTATTTCTCTTGAAATCTCTTCAATGTTTATTTCTACACAGTTTATTCCTATACACGTCTTTTTTTAGGAGGTCTACAGCCGTTATGTGGCATAGGAGTTACATCCCGTACGAAACTTAATAGTATACCACTTCTACGAATAGCTCGTAATGCTGCATCTCTTCCGAGACCAGGACCCTTTATCATGACTTCTGCTCGTTGCATACCTTGATCCACTACTGTACGAATAGCATTTCCTGCTGCGGTTTGAGCAGCAAATGGCGTCCCTCTTCTTGTACCCCTGAATCCACAAGTACCGGCCGAGGACCAAGAAACCACCCGACCCCGTACATCTGTAACGGTCACAATGGTATTGTTAAAACTTGCTTGAACATGAATAACTCCCTTTGGTATTCTACGCGCACTCTTACGTGAACCAATACGTCCATTCCTACGTGAACCAATTCTTGGTATAGGTTTTGCCATATTTTATCATCTCATAAATATGAGTAAGAGATATATGGATATATCCATTTCATGTCAAAACATGATTTTTTTTTATTTGTACATCGGGTTCTTTAGAGAATCTCTTTTCGAAAAATTATCCTTGTCTTTGTTTATGTCTCGGGTTGGGACAAATTACTATAATTCGTCCCCGTCTACGGATCAGTCGACATTTTTCGCAAATTTTACGAACAGAAGCCCTTATTTTCATATTTGTTATTCCTTACCTTAACTTAATTAAGAATCTACTTCTTGGAAGAAAATAAGTTTCTTGAAATTTTGAACTTCGAATTGTATCTCCATGAAAAAAGGAATGTTGAAGTTGAAAAACTCCCTAATTATTCGAATCCTTGTTTCGGATTCTATAAATTATACGCCCTTTGGTTGAATCATAACGACTTACTTCAATTTTGACTCTATCTCCTGGTAGTATCCGTATAAAACTACGTCGGATCCTTCCTGAAACATAACCTAGAATCATATTTTCATTATCTAAACGCACCCGGAACATACCGTTGGGAAGTGATTCAGTAATTAAACCTTCATGAATCCATTTTTGTTCTTTCATTCCAGGTAAAACCCCCTTAAAGTATTAATTAATGGAGGAGTAGTGATATTAGACAACCCGCCCTTTCTCTTTTTTTTTTCACAAATAGGAAGTTCCGGATCCAATTCGAATATCAGAAGGATTACCATATATAACACAAAATTTCTCCACCAATTCTTTCTAGGCGAGCCTCTCGGTCTGTCATTATACCTCTAGAAGTAGAAAGAATTACAATCCCCATACCACCTAAAATTCTAGGAATTCGTTGATAGTTAGAATAGATTCGTAGACCAGGTCGACTGATCCGTTTTAAATTTAAAATAGTTCTATATGTTCCTTTCCTATTCCTTCTATGTCGCAGGGTTAAAACCAAAAAATATTTGTTGCTTTCCTGATGTTTCCTCACGTTTTCGATAAAACCTTCCCGTAAAAGTATTTTAACAATGTTTTCGGTGATATTAGTAGATGCTATTCGAACCGTTACTTTTCTATCCATGTCGACATTTCGTATAGAGGTTATTATGTCAGCAATAGTGTCCCTACCCATGATGAACTAAAATTATTGGTGCCTGCTAATTTTGATATAATCAACATGCTCTTTTTTATTTTTTTATTTATGAATTCTATTAAATATTAAATTAAAGGTATATGCGTGAAACACAATCTACTAATTAATCTATTTCATTCGCTTACTATAACTATATCATGGTCTCGTCTTATAATACCTCAGGGGCTAAGGAAACTATTTTAGTAAAATTTAACTGTCTCAATTCCCGGACGATCGCACCAAAAATTCGAGTTCCTTTTGGGTTTCCTTCTTGATCAATAATAACTGCAGCATTGTCATCATATCGTATTATCATACCGTTGTCACGTTTGAGTTCTTTACAGGTACGTACAATTACAGCTCTGATTACTTCTGATCTTTCTAGAGGCATATTTGGTACTACTTCTTTGATCACAGCAACAATAACGTCACCAATATGAGCGTATCGGCGATTACTAGTTCCTATGATTCGAATACACATCAATTCTCGGGCCCCGCTGTTGTCCGCTACATTCAAATGGGTCTGGGGTTGAATCATATCATTTTTTTATTCGATTTTTCAATGCAAAGAACGAAGGAAAAAAAAAGAAATATTGTTTGTCCAAAATCAAAAAAAGAAACCTGCAATTTTTTTTCATCCCAAAGACCTCTTTTTCTTTTATTCCTATCCCGAAATAATGAATTGAGTTCGTATAGGCATTTTGGACGCCGCTATTGAAATAGCTTTTCTAGCTATATTTTCTGCTACTCCGCCCATTTCATAAAGTATTCTACCTGGTTTAACGACAGCTACCCAATATTCGGGGGATCCTTTCCCCGAACCCATACGTGTTTCTGTAGGTCTTACTGTAACTGGTTTGTCTGGAAATATACGTACCCATATTTTTCCACCACGGCGTACGTTTCGTGTCATTGCTCGTCGCCCCGCTTCTATTTGTCTAGATGTGATCCAAGCAGGTTCAAGTGCTTGAAGAGCGTATCTACCGAAACAAATACGATTACCTCGATAAGATATTCCCTTCATTCTTCCTCTATGTTGTTTACGGAATCTGGTTCTTTTGGGGTTATAGTGGATGGGTCTTTTTAAAATTCCATCTCTACTCCAGAACCGGACATGAGAGTTTCTTCTCATCCAGCTCCTCGCGAATGAAATGATTCAAAAAAATTTAGTTAAGATAAAATTCCATTTTTTTGAATAATACACTGAATCGTGGGATTCTTTGATATTTCATCTAATTTTCATCTAATCTATTTCTATTAGAAATTTTTATATCTTGTTTATATATAGCTTTTGGATATATAGCTAAACATATATTTCTAGATAATGTAATTTTTTATTTATAATTTATTTATAATATAATAATATATAAGGCTATAACGAATCTTTATTTTGTTTTGTCTTTATCATATCGGATCGCTCAAAAAATAGAGCAATTCGGTAAAATAAAGCTTTCGCGGGCGAACATTTACTCTTTCAATATCTATTTCAATTGTAAGGTTAGCCCACGATCTTTCAGAACAAATGAATTGATACCTGGTTTGTTCCGCCATCCCACTCAATGAATCATTAGGATTCGTTTTTAATAGAATCTTCTGTATTCACAGGTTTCCGTCGTTCCCATCGCTTCTCAATTAATGGTTAGGTCTGAATTATACAATGGAGCTCCTGTTCTTGAGTCAATCTTCTCAGTCTTTATTGGCTCTAGGCTCTTGATTTTTTTTCTATGAACATATTCATTTAATTCGGGAGGAATTAGTTTGATGCTTTATTACATTGCTTTTTATGAAATGATTCATAGACCTTACATATTATATTGGAATCATATATCATTGGCGTTCTTTTTATCTCTTTCTCTCACCGTTCTTCCATTTATCCACATCATTCTAGATTTCGCTTCCCAAACTCATAATCAGATTGGTTTGGTTTTTTTTTGTGTTTATGCAAAAAAGATTTCAGTTGCTACAATGATATGACCAATATATCATATCTTGACTGGTTGTTTAGATCTAGATAATGTGAAGCGATGAGTTGGTTATTAATTCTGTAATTTTGAGTTCATACTATGTATGGGCCGGTCCATTTTTTGTTTT